GTACTCAAGATCCTCTGTTTTCGCTTATCTAATAAATCATTTAATGAAAGTAGATTATCTTTGCATTCATTTCACAACTCTCATATCTCTTCCCGAACCAAACATGAATATTTCGATTCATTTGGCTCTCACGCTCAATTGTTTCTTTTCCTTGATGGACATCCCCATATCTTTGAATGGAATGAGCCTATCCTCTCTTTTCTGTTCGTATTCAAAGATATCAAAACTGATCTAACATCAGAATATTAGGATAGTAGGACTCTTAATATCAGACAAAAAATAAAAAATTGTCAGCAAAGTTGTTTCTTTATTTGTTTTTTCTTTACAAACTTTTTTTATTAAAAAAAAATTAAATAAAAATAATAAATAAATAAATTAATTAAATAAAAATAAAATCATATTCTTTCTTATTCTTTCTTATTTATATGCTATGAGAAATTAGATAAAAATTTTAATATTTTAATATAAAAATATAATAGTATAATAGAATAGAATAATAGAAATCTAATTCTGAACTTCATTCTCATTATTATTATTATAATTTAATTTATTATATTTATTATAATTATATTAGATTAGAGATTAGATATTAGAATGAGATTTCTATTTTTTAATCCAAAAAATTCCAAAAATTTATCTTTTTTATACAATACATAGGTCGTCGATTCGGCAGTGGATAAAAAAAGGGGTGGGGGAAGATACCCATCTTTCCTGTACCTATAAATGGTTCAAATAAATTTATCCATATGAGTGTTCTACATCGGATAAATTCCCAATTATTAATTTTTTTTTATAAAAATTTCGGTACTAATGTAGCGGTAGAAAGAGTACCATGGTATGCTGTGCCTGGACTTCAAACAATTTATCTTTAACCATGTAAAAGACCTCAACATTATTGGTTGATAGAGAATCAAAGTTCATTTACCAATTAATCACGAAATGCTATGGTTCTTAGATATGATTTCTGAATGAAATCCAATTACGAAGTAATTCGTCGAGATTGTGCACCCTTTTTCTTATTTACGCTAAAAAAAAAAAAAGAATACATAAATATAAAGAAAGTGCAGCCGGTGAAATCCAACCTATTCTTGAAATACACAACTCGCACACACTCCCTTTCCAAAAAAAATCAATACACCCAGCACTACGCTTAGATTTATTGGATTTGTTGCTAAAATATCGGTATTAAACTCGAAACTCCCAGCCGATGGCCAGTGCCCCACGGAAACAAAAGAATCGGTTATATTTTTCATATGCTCTCCTCTTATAGATAGGACTAACAAAGAACAGAGTTCTTTTTGTATCACTCCGCTCACCTCCCCCTTTGATTTTTTTATGGGATTAATAATGGAATTTTACTAAACTAAGAACGAAAGGGAAGAAAGCGAGTGGCTCCGCTAATTCCTTATCCTCAAATCAGTCCTTCCAAAAGTATTGTTTCGACAAACAAAAAATAAATTAAATTTTTTAGGAGTAAAGCGTTGTTACTAAAATAAGAAAAAAGATAGGTCCCCTTTTTTTACATTTGGATTCTACGATTAAATTAAACAAAAGGATTTGCAAATAAAAGAGCTAATGCCACGACCAGTCCATAAATTGTTAAAGCTTCCATAAAAGCCAGACTAAGCAATAAAGTACCTCGTATTTTACCCTCTGCTTCTGGTTGTCTCGCAATACCTTCTACAGCTTGGCCCGCAGCAGTACCTTGACCAACCCCAGGTCCAATAGAAGCAAGCCCCACAGCCAATCCAGCAGCAATAACAGAAGCAGCCGAAATAAGTGGATTCATAGTAATTTCCTCGCACAAAAAAAAAATAAATGGTTAATGATACAACCAACCAATGAATTACTACTTAATCTTTATCTACTTCTTTTTCTACTTTGACTATTTACTTTACTACACTACCTTATTTACTTTACTAAAACTTATTTTACTTACTTTTTTTTTATTGATACTTATCACTAAAATTGATCGGGTCGAAGTAGCTAAAAACTCTAACAGAATATTACTTAATTTTAAGAACTACTTCCATATACCGTTTTTATTTTATTTATACCCATGATGATGATGGAGTTTTGTTTTACTATATACGGTTTTAGTCATTGTGTTTTCTTGTTTATAAACTCTTCTATTCTTTCATTCAATTAACAATCACAGAAAAAATAGAAAAAGGGCTGATATTGGAATCTATATAAATGAAGTGGTCTAGAAAAAAAAAAGAGATAGGGATAATTCCTATCTAACTAGTAAATAACATATACTTTTTTTCTTACATAACGTAAACCACCTGCACTTTTTATTCTATTAAATCGTATTCTGTAACCATTCTTCGAAACATACACAAGGACTAATACTCATAGACATTACATATATCTAGTAGGACCCCCCAATCCTTCTTTCTCTTACAAACTCTGCAATATCATCTATCTTTCTTTATATATACATATAATACATATATAAACTATTTTAATTTTCTTCTCCAGCCCTGTGGATTATATTGAACCCCCCCATTGGGATAAGCTTAAAAAAACTATTTCTAAAGTTAGTCAATGATAACCCTCCATGGATTCACCTATATAAGCCGCAGCCAAAGTTGCAAAAATAAGAGCTTGAATACCACTTGTAAATAATCCAAGAAACATGACAGGTATAGGAACTACCGAAGGCACTAAAGAAACAAGAACAACAACTACTAATTCATCAGCCAATATATTCCCGAAAAGTCGAAAACTAAGAGATAAAGGCTTTGTGAAATCTTCTAGGATATTAATTGGTAAAAGTATTGGAGTTGGTTGAATGTATTTCCCGAAATATCCCAATCCTTTTTTGCTAAGACCCGCATATAAATATGCCACTGACGTGGGTAAAGCTAAAGCAACAGTAGTATTTATATCATTCGTGGGCGCAGCTAACTCCCCATGAGGTAACTTTATGATTTTCCAAGGTAAAAGAGCACCTGACCAGTTAGAAACAAAAATAAATAGGAACATCGTTCCAATAAATGGAACCCAAGGACCATACTCCTCTCCAATCTGGGTTTTGCTCAAGTCTCGAATAAATTCAAGGACATATTCAAAGAAATTCTGCCCGTCGGTCGGAATGGTTTGTGGATTCCGAACAGCTACGATCGCTGAACCTAATAAGATAGCAATTACAACCCAAGAAGTGATAAGTACTTGGGCATGAATTTGTAAACCTCCTATTTCCCAATATAAATGTTGGCCTACTTCTACACCTGACATATCGTATAACCCTTTGAGTGTTTTAATGGAACATGGTATAACATTCATATTGTCCTCTAATAGAAATCGAACTTTTTAAAAGGAATTATTTTGATTCAACCATATCTTTCTCAATTAATCTACCTTCATTCATAAATAGGAATCGTATATTTAGGATACCAAGAAATCACATAAAAAAAAAAAAAAATACCAATCATTTTTTATTCAATATTCAAAACATAGTTAAAACTCCAAGAAATGCAAATAACCAATCAAAGAAATCCATGGAGTTCAACAAAAACGAACTAATCTTCTTCTTTTTAACTATTACTTACTTTTTTTTATATAGAAATTTTGGCCCTCCAAAATTGCGGATACTAATTTGGTAAGAATCAATCGAATCGAAGCTATAGCATCATCGTTGGCCGGAATAGAAATATCTGCAAGATCTGGGTCACAATTTGTATCGATTAAACAAATCGTCGGAATACCCAAAATGACACATTCTCGAAGAACCGTATATTCTTTTTGCTGATCAACGATAATTACAATATCGGGCAATCCCATCATATATTTGATCCCGCCCAGATATGTTTGCAAGGTGGATAACTTTCTCTTCAACATTGCTGCATCTACTTTTGGTAGACGCATAAGTTTCCCCATTTTTTGTTCCGCTCTTAAGTCCCTGAACTTCTGAAGTCTTGTTTCTGTAGTAGACCAATTCGTTAACATACCACCAAGCCATTTTTTATTAACATAATGACATCGAACCCTTATTGCTGCTGATGCTACTAAATCCGCTGCTTTATTTTTTGTGCCAACGATTAAGAAGTTTTTTCCCCTACTTGCTGCATCAAAAACTAAATCGCAGGCTTCTGATAAAAAACGAGCAGTTATAGTAAGATTTGTAATATGAATACCTTTACGCTTTGCAGAGATGTAAGGAGCCATTCTAGGATTCCATTTCTTAGTACCATGACCAAAATGAATTCCTGCTTCCATCATCTCTTCCAAATTTATGTTCCAATATCGTCTTCCCATTTTACCACACTTTCTCTTTGTTTTTTTTTCAAAGAGATTCAGTACCCTGTGAAATAAATAATTGTTCCGACGGAACCTTCTACCAGGATTGACCATTGATCTACGACCCAAACCATGAATTTATTTTAATTCTTTATTTTTAGTTGATTACAAAATCCATAATCGGACCAGAGAGTTCAAGTAAAAAGACTGAACCTCTTGTTAGGAATTACTAAATCATGTAAATGATTGGTCTGATGTCCCATGGAAATTGTTCGGGACGCAAGAACAAAAAAATTCTCTATAGTGTAACAAAATATCTCTCATTTCCAATTCGAATAGATTCGTCCTTTTGATTTTCAAATGAATGTTTTTATCTTGCTTTGAACGATGTACTAATTTTGTGAATCCAGTACCAACCGGTATAATCCCCCCCAGAACAACGTTCTCTTTCAGCCCTTTCAACCAATCAATACGACCTCGTAGAGCAGCTTTTGCTAAAACTCGAGCAGTTTCTTGAAAACTCGCTTCGGATATGAAACTTTGAGTATTCAGAGATGACTTCGTTATTCCCAATAAGATTGCCCGATAACAGATCGCTTCGTCCAAAACACGCCCTGCTCGCTCTGCTCGCAACAATCCAATCAGTTCCCCAGGCGAAAAAACATTAGACATTCCATCTTCTGAAACCAACACTTTTGATGTTACTTGACGTACAATAATCTCTATATGTCTATTATGTATCTGTACCCCCTGGGATCGATAAACCTTTTGGATCTTATTAACCAAAGAGATACGACTTTGTGCTATGGTTAGTTCAGCTCCAATCAAGAATCCCCAGGGGATCCCAAGAATCCTTCGGATACGTTCGTCCCAACCTTCAACTCTGCTTTTGAGGTTCATCGATATTGAATCAATTGAACGAACTTCTAAGATTTGTTCCACTTTTGGAAGACCTTGCGTGATATCGCCGGATCTCGATTTTTCATATATAAATGTAATTAATGTATCTCCTTCATAAAAGGTTTCCCCATAATGGCCATGAACAGTTGCTCCCGGAATGACTAAATAGGGCTTAGCTGATCTTATAACTAAAGAGTCAGCATGAACAATGAAAATTTGACCAGAATTTTTTATGCGGGATCCGTATTTCAATAGACATAAATTTTCACAAAGAAATAGGCCAAGGCTAATTATTGTACATGCCTCTTCACAATAATAGTGATGGAGAAAACACCAATTCAAATGGAATAAATTCCAAATGATGTTACTACATGGATTGGGATTATAAATCCTACTATTTTCATCTAGGAAACAGTATTGAAATTGAAGTACTTGGAAAGTCTGTTGAAAATTGTCAAGTAACAAATATTTTTTTAAAAAGATTTGATTATAAGTTATTAAATAGTAAGATGAACAAGGATTCGCTATTTTAGGTACAACAGTACCTAAGGGACCCAACAAATCCCTAATTGGATTCATGGGATCCGATTCTTTTGTCGCATTATTATATCTCGAAATATTGAAGGGGCCAATTCGAGAACAATTGGATGATGACAAAATTCGGAAAGATTGGCATTCCTTATTTCGATTCAACAACGTACCAAGAGTTCCCTGATGTTGTGAAAATAATTGAGTCTTCGCCTTGGAATTAAAAGGATCCATATTGGTACGATTTAATCCAATATTGTAAATCAATCCTGAACCTGACGTATCATACCTTTTTACGGTATACGAAATAGTGGACTTTACTAACTCAATTCTGATGAAATCACGAAGCAGATCATTTGCCCTTATTTCAACAAAGGAAGCATGAACCTCTTCTTCTATAGAACCCCCTTTTTCTTGGTCCCAATTCAATACTAAACAAGCCCGAACTAATTGAATATTTGTGTGATAAATTCCTCGAATTGACTTGCTATTTCCATAAAGTATATAATTGACAATTCGAAGTTGTACATTATCCTTTTCCTGCAAGAGATCCTGAGGGAAAAGTGTTGCTAAATTTATCCCATCGGATATTTCATATGTGACTACGGGCCGAACCAAAACAAAATACTTTTTTTTTATAGGTGTGATCCGTTGTACATAGATCCAATTTTTAAATTTTTTTGATCCCTTAGAATTTTTCTTTTCCATTCCTGGTGGTATCAAAATGCCACTGTGCCTAGATATTTTATCCGTCTCTCCAGGAAAATGAATATCTCCAGAAAAAATTTTAAGTTCAATACGCTTTTTTTTTCTCTCCACTCGGACTAATCCACCTACTCGGCTTCTTGTATTTATATTTAAAGCAAGTCGTGTCTCTACTCCAACGATACTATTGTTCCGGACCATTATGGTCGAAGATCCGGGGAAGATATGCACTTCCTCGGGAATGAAAAAAAATCGATCTACTCTCATTTGCATTTGGTATTTCGGACTAAATTCTTTTGCTCCTCGATACTCAATCAAATCCTCTTTTTTTACGATTGAATCTACTTCGACAATCCCATATTTAGTAATTCCCGAACTGCTTCTTCTGTATCGCGGATCATCAAAATAAGCAAGAATACTATTTCTACGTAAAATACCATTTATAGGTATTTTAATAGAAATACAAAAAGAGGGTATTAGTTTCTTTTCTCGTTCTTGATCATATTGTAAGGGAATCACGAATCTATTTCTTCGCTTTTTCGCCAAGGAATCAGCGGAATTCTCTTGACAAATAGAGGGATCTATGAGATTCCAATGACCATTGGATATGATTCGATAAGGTTTTGAATACTCAAGAATTTTCCCATCCTTTTTACTTTTACCAAAAGTATCCAACAATTTATGTCTTACTTGATCATTAGTCAAATCAAAGATATATCTTTCTTCGACAGAAAAAGAATTAGAATTCATTTGATCTTGATCCTTGTGGAGTGAAAAAGACACTATACTGGATCTGCATAGACCTCCTGCTAATATCCATAAATGACTTGTTTTTGGTAATAGATGAACATTACTATATGGATATTCGGGCGCATGATGCACATCAGTACTCCAGTGCATTTCTCCTTCTGACTCAGAATAAATATGTTTTCGAACCCTCTCCTTAAAACGAAAAGTGGACGTTCCAGCACGAATCTCGGCAATCACTTGTTCCGATTCTACATATTGATCATTTTGAACTAAAATCAAACTTTTTGTTGGAATATTAACATTATGTATAATATCTCGACTCTCAATAGTTACATACAAGTCTATAAAACATAGAAAAGCAGGATGCCCATG